TGGATTACGTAAGATTGACTCATTCTTTAGTACATAAATATCGATCTAAATGGGATCCTGGCAGTTTTATTATTATTATTTTTTTTTTTTTTTTGTTCGAAATAAGAGGGAGTCCTTGTAGATATGTAGTGATTCAGAGAGCTACAAATCAAAGTTTTAAAATGTATATTTTAATCAATTAGTTTCAATAATCCATTGACTTTGACTATGAATCTTATCCCCGCCTTACTTTGGAACAAAAAAGGGGGTTCTAACCTCGTTCATACTTGTTTCAGATTTTCCAAAAAAAATCTTAATGATGTATAACTATTGGAGATACATAATCCAATAAGCCAATCCCTTCCTAAGAAAAAAAAGTAAGAGTTTTGTTATTGTGAAAAATGAATCGATGGGGAAAGTTACAATCCCCATCTCGCGAATTATAAAAACCAATCAATGAAAGGTGAAACTTTGTTTTTTGTGTCTAACTACTTCTTTCTTTTTTTTTTTTTTTTTCAAACAAAAAAAAAAGAAATCATTTTTAGAACCTAGTATACAGAAGAATTTGTATTCTACATACCACAACAGCTAGTTCTATCTCATATTGATGAGTTCAAAACATTAGTTAATGTGAATTCTTCATCTTATAAATTTAATCATCCAATTCATCGAGTCATGCTGATTCAGATTCAGATCATTCCAAGGCTTTATTACTTGTTTGTCGCACAAAAAAACTTTTTGAATGCCCAGTAGAAATAGATTTAGCTAAAGATAAAGCTTTTGCCGCGGCCTGATATCCCCTTCCTTTCCAAATATTTCTACGAATATGCTTTTTTGACAGAGAAGTACGTTTCTTTGGAACCGCCATTTCAAAATAAAAGGGTCACTCATTTTTATAGTTGGACGTGAAAGACATTTATTGTTCAATTCAAAATAGATTGTTCTTTCTATTAACTATTCATTATCTATCTTTATTCCATAGCCGATACTTATGCTTACTTCATAACATAGAAAAGTATGGATACAGATAGATGAGCATCGCATATGGTATCATTAAGGATAAAAAAAGAAATGAAATAGAAGAAAAAAGAAAAAACGATGTGATTTTCAAGGGAATTTTTTTTTTCACATTTCCATTACATCCAATGTTCGAAGAAAGAATAATTTGTACTGATTGGGGGCTTCATATCTTTATTCAATCTATGTCTACGGGCGTGATCTACTACCGTTGAATCGGATGCCATTGATAAGAATTAAAAAGGTTCCAATTCATATCTCAGTCTATTTAGATAATATATATATATATTATAAATGTTATATTTAATAAATCGAAAAGCTTAAGAACCCTTTCCTAATTTAGGAAACCAATAATGAATGTAACCTTTTTCTATTAATTGATCAAGCTCGGAGATAGAGTCCACATAATTAAAATTGAAATTAAATCAAAGTAGTTAATCCGTTAAACAATACATTACTTGATAAAATAAAGGGAATTTGAGTAATTTCTCATTTTAGTTCTATGCGAAGTGACAAGTATTCTAGGATTTTTCATAAACACATAAACATAAGTTTGTTTTATTGGACTAGAAGCCAATCAATTCCAGAATTAGTTAATGACTCCGAAGAAACTAAATAAAAACTAGGTTTATTGGATCGAGTTATTGGCAGATCCTACGGTACATATCAGAATAAAGTACTTTAATTTTTGGTATCATTCTTTTTCCTTACTATAATTAGTATAAATATGGATAGAAATCGCCGTATCATATGTATATAGTAGAATAATTGAAAATTTCATATTTTTTATCTTAATAAATATCTTCGTTAATAACTAGGTAGTAGCTTTTAACTAGTAACTTGGTTATTTGAAGAATTGTAACTTCTTCATTTGAATTTTTTGTTTTTTTTTTTTTTATTTATTTGATTATTGCTCCTTCCGGAAGAAATAAGGGCTGGTGAATGGGAAACAATTAATAAGAATAAAAAAAGAAAGTTTGATTTTCTTATGGAACATACATATCAATATGCATGGATCATACCTTTCGCTCTACTTCCAGTTACTATGTCAATAGGGTTGGGACTTCTGCTTGTTCCGACCGCAACAAAAAATTTGCGTCGTATGTGGACTTTTCCTAGTGTTTCATTGCTAAGTATAGTTATGGTTTTTTCGTCCGATCTGTCTATTCAACAGATAAATGGCAGTTCTATCTATCAACATCTATGGTCTTGGACCATCAATATTGATTTTTCCTTAGAGTTCGGCTACTTGATCGATCCACTTACTTCTATTATGTCAATACTAATCACTACGGTTGGAATCATGGTTCTTATTTATAGTGACAATTATATGTCTCATGATCAAGGATATTTGAGATTTTTTACTTATATGAGTTTTTCCAATACTTCCATGTTGGGATTAGTTACTAGTTCCAATTTGATACAAATTCATATTTTTTGGGAACTAGTGGGAATGTGTTCGTATTTATTAATAGGTTTTTGGTTCACACGACCGGCTGCCGCAAATGCTTGTCAAAAAGCGTTTGTAACTAATCGTGTAGGGGACTTTGGGTTATTATTAGGAATCTTAGGTTTTTATTGGATAACAGGGAGTTTCGAATTTCGAGATTTGTTCGAAATCTTCAATAACCTGATCCGTAATAATGGGGTCAACTCTTTATTTGCTACTCTGTGTGCCTCCCTATTATTCGTCGGTGCAGTTGCTAAATCCGCACAATTTCCCCTTCATGTATGGTTACCTGATGCCATGGAGGGGCCTACTCCTATTTCGGCTCTTATCCATGCTGCTACTATGGTAGCAGCAGGCATTTTTCTTGTCGCTCGATTTCTTCCGCTTTTCACAGTCATACCTTACATAATGAATCTCATTTCTTTGATAGGTGTAATAACGGTACTATTAGGAGCTACTTTAGCTCTTGCTCAAAGAGATATTAAGAGAAGTTTAGCCTATTCTACAATGTCTCAATTGGGTTATATTATGTTAGCCCCAGGGATAGGATCTTATCGAGCAGCTTTATTCCATTTGATCACTCATGCCTATTCGAAAGCATTATTGTTTTTAGGATCCGGATCAATTATTCATTCAATGGAACCCATTGTTGGATATTCTCCAGATAAAAGTCAGAACATGGTTCTTATGGGTGGTTTAACAAAATATGTGCCAATTACAAAAAATACTTTTTTATTAGGTACACTTTCCCTTTGTGGAATTCCACCTCTTGCTTGTTTTTGGTCTAAAGATGAAATTCTTAATGATAGTTGGTTGTATTCACCTATTTTCGCGATAATAGCTTGTTTCTCGGCGGGGTTAACTGCATTTTATATGTTTCGGATGTATTTACTTACTTTTGATGGTCATTTACATGCTCATTTTCAAAATTACAGTGGCATTCAAAATAGCTCGTTCTATTCAATATCTATATGGGGGAAAGAAGGAACCAAACCAGTTAACAGAAATTTGTTTTTATCAACAATGAATAATAATGAAAAGGTTTCCTTTTTTTCGAAGAAGATATACAAAATGAACGGAAATGTAAGAAATCTGATACGCTCCTGTAGGATTTATTTTGAAAATAAAGACACTTCAACGTATCCCCACGAATCAGACAATACTATGCTTTTGCCTCTACTTATATTGGTCCTATTTACTTTGTTCGTTGGATCCATAGGAATTCCTTTCGGTCAAGGAGTAATGGATTTTGATATATTATCGAAATGGTTAACTCCATCAATAAACCTTTTACATAAAAATTCGAACTATTCTGTGGATTGGTATGAATTTGTGACAAATGCAATTTATTCAGTCAGTATAGCCTGTTTTGGAATATTCATAGCGTCTATTTTATATGGGTCTGTTAATTCATCTTTTCAGAATTTGGACTTAATCAATTCTTTTGTTAAAAAAACAAGCTCTAAGAAAATTTTATTGGACCGAATAATAAATGCGATATACAATTGGTCATATAATCGTGGTTACATAGATGCTTTTTATGCAACATGCTTAACTACAAGTATAAGAGGATTAGCTGAAGTAACTCATTTTTTAGATAGACGGGTAATTGACGGAATTACCAATGGTGTTGGTGTTGCAAGTTTCTTTGTAGGAGAAGGGATCAAATATGTGGGGGGAGGGCGAATCTCTTCTTATCTCTTTGTATATTTATCATATGTATCCGGCTTTTTATTAATTTACTATATCTATATCTATTCTTTTTGATCTATATCTATTCTTTGTTTATTCTTATCTTCTTGGTTATTTTTATCATTATACAATCTGGTCCTTTTTTCAAGCACATCCATAGTAAGAGATCCCTTGTTTAGAACTTCTATTCGGTTTATGAATTCATTGCTCAAGCTGTACCTTTTTTGTTCATTGGTATAAACCCAATGATTATACAGATCTTCGGGGGATAGTTTTTCGGTCGTACACAAAGACATCTTTCTTTGCATCATTTCCAAAAAAATCGATAAACTGGGTGGATATGTAAAAGATATTATTTGTTTTCCATCAACTGGACATACGTGAAAAAAATATTGTGACATTTCATTTCTTACAGCATTTTGAAAGAAATTTTTTTTTATATATCTCAATGGACGATTACATCGTTTATAGTCGAAAAGAAGATTCACAAGAGGTTTTTCAAACCAGAAGAGGTCTTTATCTTCTTTCTCTTTAAGTATTTCTAACTTCAAAATTTCTTGCCTCTTTTTTTTTTCATGTAGTTTTTTTGGATCCTCCCTTTCTTCCGAACAAAGGGAAGGGTCTTCTTCGGTGGATCCCTCTTGTTCCTGTTTAGTCCCCTTCGTTTCGGAAGTTTTTTCTATTTCTACATCTGTTTCTTCCTCACTTTCCCCCCTTTCTTCCGTTTTTGAGGTTTCTTTCAGTTTCTTAGTGACAATAGGCGACGGTATTCTGCCTAAATAGTAGACACAGGTGATAAATAAGAGAATAGTAAAGATTCGAGTCATAGAATTTCTCAATTCTGACACAAGGTACTTATTAG